GGAGCAATTGAATACCCTGCACGGGTAGAAGTATAAAGTGAATCAGATTCAAAACGGCTTGCTTGTTTATATACAAAGTAACATTATTGTTTGATTCATATCAGCGGATCAAATGAGTTGTTCATTCATTCATTGAATGATAAATCACTACAAGTGAAGGAGATACACGATTTAAATAATGAAAGATCCAATATTTCAAAATTGTATCTAGAATGACTGGAAAGGTAGAAACAAGACCAGATATAATTTGCTCATTATGAGCAAATCCAAAATCTTTGTAGACCGAACCAATCATTAGCTCCCAACCATGGGGTGAGTGGAATCCAATACATAAGTCCGTTACTAAAAGAATAGAAAAAGCCTTTATTGTGTCGCTTAAGTTATATAGGAATTCCTGAATCCAAGAATTCACAATCACAAGTTCTTCATTACATAGAATAGCATAGCCACTTAGAGTAGCAAAACAGATTATATTCGCCGAAATCTGTAAAATAATATGGATATGCTCTTCATTTTTAATTTTCACCAATTGAATCGTTTCTTTGTATATTCCTATATAAAGCTTTTGTATCTGTGTTTCGGGGCACTCTTTTGTTATTTCGTCTAGCAGAAGTAGTTCCTCTAATTCTATGAATTTTTCTAGAACGCCCTTTTCTTGAATATCATTCAAAAAAGTTTCGGATTTCCTGCTATTCCACCAATTAGTAATCCAAGGTTCCAGACTTTTTTGAAATGAAAGAGAGATCCACCACGGTAAAAAAACTATAGATACAAGATATGGGGGCGGGGCCAATGCTTTCTTTTTCGGCACTTTGAATCTATTCTATTCTGTGAATTGTTAATGAACCTACTTCATTCGTAAACTCTGTCTAATCTGATATGTCTATGAAGCATGAGTTCGATAAAAAGGTATGGAACCTGTGTATCTATTACCTTGGATCGGTTAGTGCTCATATCTATATCTAGAAGATATATATAAAGATATATCTATCTTAAGTAGAAGATATAGATGGGGCCCCTCTTTCTTTCGAGTGAAGAAATGATCCAATATTGTTCGTTCCAGATAGATATCTCAATGTATCAAATCAACCCAATAGTCTCTTCGTTTGTTTCTTTCGATGAATGCTTGAAAGTCGACTTAAATTAAAAATTAAAATTAAATAAGTAATGAACCTTCTTCGCATTTCTAGACGAAAGAAATTCCCTCGGTAATCAATAATTGAAAAAATGTTTCACTAGGCACCCACAGGGGTAGTTTAAGGGTATTTCTGACGACGAGTATTGATGAGAAAATCCGAAATGGACGGGGGGAAAGCGGGAGAAAGGTTGGATGCTTATGAGAGATCAAATCCTTTAGTTATCAAGGAGAAAAAGAGGGGATAAAAAAAAAGGATCTCTTGAAAAAGGAGAGATAATTTATGAGAGATAATCCATCTGTATATAGTAATATAGTATATTAAAACGGCATATTGATTGAACAAAACAAAGTATTTCCCCAAAAAGAAAAAGATGAATTCTGTATAGTATTCCGAAGGATTATGCTCTGATATGTATGATGAATACAATTCATGCTTATTTTACTTTATACTAGTCTAAAAAATGGAGTTTTCTATTATGCATAAAAAATACCTTGTTGAAAAAGTCGTCTTCTTATGATTCTTTTATATACATCTGTTTGTTTTATTCTATAGGTCACGGCGGTATTACTAATGGAACAGGGAAAATGGAATCGAACGCGGTTTGCTCTAATAAACAAGGGGACCCCGGCCCTATTCAAAAAGTGTATTCCCGAATTACTTCGCCCATACTGAAAAAAAAAATTTTCATTATGCAGTTCATTTCAAAATACTTCAATTGGTACGCGCAAAAAATAGGCCGATTCCGCAGCTTTTTGTTCAATTTCTCGTGGAGTGAAATTCTCATCAGTACGAGTCAAGGGGACGGACCCCTGGCCTCTGATGTCCATATAAAGGACACGACGAGGATAAACACCCCCCTTGACTTCGATTCGGATGGACTGGATATCTCCCATAAATACTCGTAGGAAGATGCGGCGATTTATTCCAGGGAATCCCCAACGAAAAATACACACTATTCCTTCTTTTCTATCGAATCGATCATAACCACTACCTATATTCCACAAAATCGTGGACCACAAATAGGAACTAATGAACAAACCAGCAATCCCATAGAAAGACATGACAATCCCTTGGGGGAAAAAATTGATTTGCTGAGAGGGGAATAGGGATATGAGATTCCGACCAAGATAGCTGGAAATTCCAACCAATAAGAATCCTAGCGAGCCCAACAAAAGGATACAAGCCCAGCAGAAATTACTTGTTTTTCGAGATCCCATTATAAATTCTATCCATATACGTTCTGATCGTCGGTTCATACTAGATCCAGTTGTATTCTATTGAAATTGATAGAATAAGCTAAGCCAAATGAAATAGATTTGACTTTCTTATATTATTTTTTTGCTCTCGAAGTAACTCTCATCGACTAGCACTATGATCATACCATGCAACCCATTAGGAATAATTCACCAAACAGGTTAGCAAGTAAAATAAGAAAGAAAATATTCCTCTATAATATGATCTTACTATGTATATCTACATAACATAGAGATAAACTGACTTTCCATTTCCGATCCGATCATTTCTTTTTTTAAAACAGTTATCCCTAAATGTATATACTCGATTCATCTATCATGTATCTAGACAAAATGTGCATAACTGCTTTTTGTTTGTGTTCGTAAAGATCTACACGTCGTATCATATTCTACTAAATCGATATCTATATTATCGTTATCATTCAAAGCCAAATAAAAAAATAAATTGATAGGGTTTGGTTACATCAAAGCTAAACAATTTTGTTTTTTTGAACATGAAGAGATAAAGACGCCATTGCAATTGCCGGCAATACTAGGCCTACTAAAGGCACCAAAATAGAGGGTAAACTGAAATCTGTCATAGAACGGGTGCCTCGATTAAATATTTGTACCTGTTATGTTATATTATAAAGATATTTTATAATAAGTATATTATAAGTATGATAAGTATATCATAAGTGAAAAGAATGTAGAACAAAAGGGGGTGCGCCCATTTAGCTTTCTACATAAAATGGGTCTGTGATAAATAATCCGCTTTTTTATTAGTTTTTCCCCTTAATCTTCTGATAAATTAAATAATAATAAGACCTTTTTCTTATAAGTATAAGGATTCATTCGTTAGGATCCAATCTAACACAACGGGAATTCCTAGTCCAAAATGTGCTCGGGAGATATAAAAATATGCAAGACTTCAATTAGAAATTTTCATTATTTGCATATTTTTTTTTTCGTATTCTATATCTTAATACGTAATAAGGGAACATAGAATTTCTTTTTTTCCTAAAAAATGCTATCCCTAGAAAAGAAGAATTCACCCTTTCCCCTAATATAGGGGGTTACTGATTAGTAATCAGTAATACTGTACTAAAATAAGGGATAGGAGAAAAATCGGTTCAATCTGGAGAAAAACGAAAAAAGTCATTATCCAAAACTTTTGATTTGATTCTTACTTAATATTCTTACTATCGAACTGTGAACTTATGTAACCAAAGAAAAACTACGTTGTTTTTATTGTTATTTTTATTTTATTCCGATGAACTCCAATTCGTTGAAAATAATTGAGGCTAATGCTTTGAATTAGAATTCAAAGGAAAGAAACCATGTAACTGAAAAAATTCACTCAGAACACTTTTTAAAGGATTACGTGGTACAATTAGATCGAATAAGCCCTTATGGAATAAATACTCAGCCGCTTGTGAACCTTCGGGGACTGTTTTATTCAACGTTTGTTCAATTACTCTTTTACCCGCAAAAGCAATGTAGGCGTTGGGTTCGGCAATAATGATATCCCCCAACATACCAAAACTGGCAGTTACTCCACCAGTTGTAGGAGATGTAAGGATTGATACGTAGAATAACTTTTGATTTGATTGATAATCGTATGAAACAGAAGATATTTTAGCCATTTGCATCAAGCTCAAGCTTCCTTCTTGCATGCGCGCTCCCCCAGAAGCACACACCATAATGACGGGTAGAGATCTATTAGTAGCATACTCGATCAAACGGGTTATTTTCTCGCCTACTACGGATCCCATACTACCCCCCATGAACTGAAAATCCATAACTCCAATTGCTACAGGAATACCATTTAGTTGACCTACACCTGTTTGAACGGCCTCAGTTAAACCCGTCTTTCTTTGATAAGAATCGAGGCGATCCTTATAGGGTTCTTCCTCCGAGTGAAATTCAATAGGGTCGATAGAAACCATGTCTTCATCCATAGGATCCCAAGTGCCCGGATCAATCGAAAGTTCGATTCTATCTGAACTACTCATTTTCAAATGATATCCACATTGTTCACAAATATTCATTTTTGACTGAAAAAATTTCTTATAATTTAATCCATAACAATTTTCGCATTGAACCCATAAATGTCTGTATTTTTTATTTATATCGAAATCATTATCGTTCGATTTTTCTCTTATATTGGAATCGTGATCATTAGTGATAGTTTTTATACCCGAGCTCCCGCTCTCACTATCATTTACACTTTCACTAAAAATGAAAGTATAAATGTAACTATCGTTGTAATAGTCGCTACTACTTGAAATGTAACTATCAATACTGATTTCAGAGCGAAGGTAGCTATCAATGCAACTATTAATGTGCGTATTCCAACTGTATTTCGTATCATACATGTAACAATAATAATCGCGATTGTCGTCCTTCGGCCCAAATCTACTATTCTGATAACTAGAAAAAGAACTTTCTAGTTCACTTAGAAAGGAACTATCATTGTCAATCTCAAAAATCTGACTCTCGACATCAAAATATATGGAATAGGTGTCACCACTACCATCCCTGACGAAAAAAGTGTCATCAGAAACCAAACCCAAAATGTCCATAACACCGAATAAATAATCAACATTAGGGCAACTATAACTGCTCC